TCGTTGGGCACTTTCATTCCAATTTTGGTCAATCCAGATCGTGTTTTGAAATTATTAGACATACGAATTTGGAAGATCCTACTTTCACGCAATTCGCGGAGAAAAACTCGAAATTTCACGATCGGGGGTGTACTACTCTTTGTAATAGTAGTCCTTATGTATAGGATGAGCCGTCGGAATATGGTCGAACACAAAAAGAGCTTTTTGACAGGGGTTCTTCCTATACCCCAGAATCCCATTGGACACAGAAATGATACATTGGAAGAATCTATTGGGTTTTCCAATATCAATAGATTGAGTCTTCCGCTCCTCTATCTTCCAAAATGAAAAAAGATCCCTCAGAGCTCTTTCCTGGATCCGAATGAGAGTACTTGGGCTCTCCCAATAACTAAAAAGTCGATCATGCCCGAATCCAAATGGGGTTCGCGGTGGTGGTGGAGCTGGATGGGAAAAGGGAGGGATTCTCGTTGTAAAAGAGCTCATAAAACCGTGGCTGGGATTGAGATCTCATTCAAAGAGAAAAATAGCAAATATCTGGATTTTCTGGAGGATTCAGAATATCTCACATTGATCAATCAAAGACAAAGAGAGATTCAACAAATAACAGAAGAATCGATTCTTTGGCATCCTTCTCCTTCCTTGGAAGAAATCTAAGAATTTCTTGGGAATTCTAAAAGATCCCTTCGTTCTTTTTTCTCTGACAGATGGTCAGAACTTTATCTGAGTTCGAATCCTACTGAGAGGTTCACTAGAGATCAGAAATTGTTGAAGCAAGACCTTTCTTTTGTACCCTACCGGCGAGCGGAAAAGAAAGAAATAGTGAATCTATTCAAGATCATTATGTATTTACAAAAGACCGTATCAATTTATCCTATTTCATCAGATCCGGGATGTGATAGGGTTCCGAAGGATGAATTGAATGTGGACAGTTCCAAGAAGATTTCATTTTTCAAAAAAAATCCATTTTTTGATTTATTGAATCTATTCCATGACCGTAGCAGGGGGGGATACACGTTAGATCGCGATTTTGAATCAGAAGAGCGATTTGAAGAAAGGGCGGCTCTATTCACTCTATCAATAACCGAGCCAGATCAGGTGTATCATAAGGGATTTTCCTTTTCTATTGATTCATACGGATTGGATCAAAAACAATCCTTGAGTGAGGTATTCCACTCCAGTGATGAGTCGAAAAAGAAATCTTTATTGGTTCTACCTCCTCTTTTTTATGAAGAGAATGAATCTCTTTATGGAAGGATCATAAAAAAAGGGGTCCGGATCTCCTGCGGGAATGATTTGGAAGATCCAAAAAGAGTGGTATTTGCTATCAACAACATAATGAGGGCAGTCAATCAATCTAGTCCAAAAATGGATCTAATTCACATCCAAGAGAAGGGGTACAAAGGTATTGGATCGATTCTTTTTAATGAATCGATCCGCTCGCAACTTCGAGTCTGGAATTCCAGGGGCTCAAATAGGAAATGATACTCTGAGTCATAGAACTCTAATGAAATATACGGTCAACCGACATTTCTCGAGTTTGAAAAAGAGTCGAAAGAAAAGCTTCGATCCTCTTCTTTTTATCGAGAGATCCATGAATCGGGATCCTGCCGCATATAGAGACAAATGGTCCAAGGGGGGCAAGAATTTCCAGGAACATTTCGTTTCTGAGCAGAAGAGCCGTTTTCAAGCAGTCTTCGATCGATTCCATCAATCTCAATATTCGATTGATTGGTCCGTGTTTATTGACAAACAAGATTTTCCTAAGTCTAAGGCACGTCTTTTCTTTTTGTTCGTATTAGTTCGTTCCTTTTTGTACAAGTCACTTTCTGGCTTGTTGTCGAAGGTACTCCCTTTTTTCTTTGTGAGTTGCGGGAATATCCCCATTCATAGGTCCGAGATCCGCATCTATGAATTGAAGGGTCCGACTGATCAACCCTGCAATCAGTTGTTAGAATCAATAGGTCTTCAAATCGTTCATTTGAACAAATTGAAACCCTGCTTATTGGATGATCATGAGACTTCCCAAAAATCCAAAATTGTAGGAACAATTGATAACACGGATTCCTATTTCTCAATTCTATTCGACGATGAAGAGAATTGGCTGAATCCCGTGAAAGCATTTGATAGAAGTTCATTGATATCTGCTTTTTATAAAGCAAATAGACTTCGATTCTTGAATAATCCACATCCGTTCTCCTTCTATTGTAACAAAATCTTCCCTTTTGTTGTGGAAAAAGCTCGTTTCAAGACTTCTGATTTTTTGTATGGACAATTCCTTCATACTTTCTTCATTCGCAAGAAAGCATTTTCTTTGTGCGGCGAAAAACATGCTTTTGGGGAGAGAGCTACTCTTTTACCAATCGAGTCAGAGGTATCTAAGAGACTCATACCTCAGGTATCTAAGATACTCATACCTGACGATTTTCCACAAAGTGGTGACCAAAGGTATAACTTGTGCAAATCTTTCCATTTCCCAACGCGATCTGTTCCATTAGTTGATAGAGCCCTTTACTCGATCGCCGACATTTCTGAAACACCTCTAACAGAGGGACAAAAGGTCAATTTGGAAAGAACTTCTTTTCAACCTCTTTCAGATATTCATTTATCTGATTCAGAAAGGAAGAACTTGCATCAAGATCCCAATTTCAATTCAAACATGGGTTTGATTCACACTCCATATTCTGAAAAAGATTTACCGTCCGAAAAGAGGAAAAAACGGAATCTTGGTCGAAATCTAAAGAAATGCGTTGAGAAAGGGCAGATGTTTCGAACTCTTCTCTCGAAGATGTATCGAACCCTTCTCTCAAAATGGAATCTCTTCCAAACATATATGCCATGGTTCCTTACTTCGACAGGGTACAAATATCTCACTTTGCTATTTTTAGATCTTTTTTCAGACCTATTGCCGATACTCAGTCTAGGTATCCGTCAAAATTGTGTATCCCTTTTTGATCATATTCTGGGTGATATTCTGGATGATATTAGGCAGGGGGTCATTAGACCGTGGCAAATTCTTCAGGAAAAATGGGTTCTTCCACAAAGGAACCGGATAAGGGAGATTTCGAGGATGTGTTTACGAAATCTGACTCTGTCTGCAGAAAGGATTCGTCGAAATAATGAGTCACCATTGACACATACACATCTGAGATCACCCAATGTTATGGAGTTCCTCTATTCAACCCTTTTACTTCTTCTTGTTGCTGGATATCTCGTTTGTACATATCTTTCCCGTCTTTCCAAAGACTATGGTGAGTTACAGACAGAGCTCAAAAAGGTCAAATCTTTGATGATTCCATCATACACGATTGAGTTGCGAAAACTTATGGATAGGTATCCTCCATCTGAACTGAATTCTTTCGGATTCAAGAATCTCTTTCTAGTTGCTATGGAAGAACTAAAGGAGTCTCTTTCTGTAGTCGGCAACATGCTAGAGGGTGGTGGTCGCGCTTATGGGGTCGAATCAATCTTTTCTAATTGGAATCTCAATCTCATCGATATCAGCGATCTTATCAGTCTCATACCAAACCCCATCGATCGAATCACTTTTTCGATAAATACGAGACATCTAAGTCATACAAGTAAAGAGATCTATTCATTGATAAGAAAAAGAGAAAGGGTGTACGGTGCTTGGATTGATGATAAAATAGAATCCTTCCTCTCGACCTCTGTGGCTATTGATGATTGCGACAGAGGCAACTTGCTTCAGTTCTCCACCCTCACCTTAACGACAGAAAAAGGGGTTGATCAAATTCTATTGAGTCTGACTCAGAGTTCAAAGAATGCCTCTGGTTCTCAAATGATTGAACAACCGGGAGAAATGTACTTACGACACTTAGTTGAGCTTCAGAAGAAGTCTCTATTGGGTTATGAGTTCAATACATTCTCTTTAGCAGAAAGACGGATATTCCTTGCTCATTATCAGACAATGACTTATTCAAAAACCTCGTGTGGGGTTAATGGTTTTCATTTCCCATCTCATGAAAAACCCTTTTCGCTCCGCTTAGACCTATCCCCCCCCTAGGGGTATTTTAGTGATAGGTTCTATAGGAACTGGACGATCCTATTTGATCAAATCCCTAGCGACAAATACCCACTTTCCCCTTATTACGTTAGAGATGGAAGCGCGCTCCTCCTGGCCTTTTTTCCAGCATTTGGATGAGATCTATGGTGACCAGCTGGAGTATGTGTATGACGATACTAGTCTTAGTGTGGAGGTGGAGGAAGAGGAAGAGGAGGACACTTCCTGGGGTATTGAGGAGTGGAGTCTTCCTGATACTCGTGAGGATGACGAGATTGAGGATCAGGCTGAGATGGATACGAGACGTGATCTTGATGGTATTGAGTATACGCATGCTATTGAGGATATGATTGATGTGGGGATTTCTGTTGATGCTCAGTTGAATTTTTTACCTGAGTCCATTCTCATCAACGAAATTGAGGGTCATGATGTGGATGAGCTGGACGAGGCGGAGTTGTGGGAGTTATGGATGGAGGAATGGGACCGGCACCTACTTGGTATCTCCCTTCAATTCGCATTAGTAAGAGCAATGACTCCTTGCATATTATGGATTCCAAACATTCATGATGTGGATCTGGAGGATAGGACAACCCTGGCCGGATTAATGAACTCTCTCTCTGGGGATTGGGAAGGACGTTCCACTAGAAATACTCTTGTTATTGCTTCGACTCATCTTCCCAAAAAAGTAGATCCCGCTATAATAGCTTCAAATAGATTCAATACATGCATTAAGGTACGAAGGCTTCTTAGTACACAAGAACGAGAGCGCTTTTTCACTCTTTCATATACTAGAGGATTTCACTTGGAAAAGGAAATGTTCGATACTAATCGATTCCGGTCTATAACCACACAAGATCTTGCAGCACTTACCAATGAGGCCCTATCGATTAGTATTACACAAAAAAAAATCCATTATAGACACGAATACAATTCGATTTGCTCTTCATAGGCAAACTTGGGCTGTGGAATCCCGGTCAATCTC